CTTCTTTAGGAGTTAAACTTCCATTTGTCCATATTTCGAGAAAGAGTATCTCTTGTTTTTCATTCCCATTCACATAAGAATGAATACTATGATTTGCATTTCGAACAGGCATGAATACAGCATCGATAGGATAACTTCCGTCTTGAAAGTTATTTAGTGTTTTTATACGATATCCGCGATTCCTCTCGATTTGTAATCCAATACACAAATTAATAGGTTCTGTTAGGTTAGCTATATGTTGTGTATTATCAACGATTTCCACAGAAGGTGGTAAAATGATGTCTTGAGCGGTTACATATCCAGGACCCTTGACACAAATAGACGCGTCCCGAGTTCCATACAGATTACTTCTCAATACAATTTCTTTCAAATTCATTAAAATTTCATGTACTGATTCTTGAATACCTACTATGGTAGAATATTCATGTGGTATTTTCTCAGATTTTGCACGTGTGATACATGTTCCCTCTATTTCTCCGAGCAAAACTCTTCGCATCGCAATGCCTATTGTATCGGCTTGGCCTTTCATAAGTGGAGACAGAATAAAGCGTCCATAATAAAGACGCTTACTGTCTACTCTTGATTCAACACACTTCCAATGTAGTGTCCGAGTAGATACTCTTACTTTCTCTCGAACCATAGTAATATATTTTATATTTTATTTTGATCAAACCCTTGAATTGTTTATTTCTCTTGAAATCTCTTCAATGTTTATTTTTAGTTTTACACACGTCTTTTTTTAGGGGACCTACATCCATTATGTGGCATAGGGGTTACATCCCGTATAAAATTTAATAGTATACCACTTCTACGAATAGCTCTTAATGCTGCATCTCTTCCGAGGCCGGGACCTTTTATCATGACTTCCGCTCGTTGCATGCCTTGATCCGTTACTGTTCGAATAGCATTTCCTGCTGCGGTTTGAGCGGCGAATGGTGTCCCCCTTCGTGTACCCTTGAATCCACAAGTACCGGCGGAGGACCAAGAAATCACCCGACCCCGTACATCTGTAACAGTCACAATGGTATTGTTGAAACTAGCTTGAACATGAATAACTCCCTTTGGTATTTTACGAGCATGCTTACGCGAACCAATACGTCCATTTTTACGCGAACCAATTTTTGGTATAGGTTTTGCCATATTTTATTATATTTTTATTATTTCATAAATATGAGTCCGAGATATATGGATATATCCATTTTATGTCAAAAACAGATCCTTTACTATTTTATTTTCTAACTAGAATTAATATTTTATTTTTCTATATTAATTGTACTATTTCTTTCTATTAATATATTAATATAGAATATTCTATTAATATAGAATATTCTATTAATATAGAATATAATTTTTTAATTTGAAATAGAATTTCAAATTAAAAATATCAATAATATTTCTTATAATACTTATACTTATAATATAGAATATTATATATAAATTATATATATAAATTATTATATTCTATTTTTATATTTATATATATATTTATATATATTAATCTAATTAAATTAATATAATATTTATTTTTATTTTTTTTATTAATATTTTTCTTTTTATTATTTAATTATTTATTATTTTATTATTAATATTAATTATATATTTGATTTTAGATATATATTTGATTTTAGATATATATTTGATATATATTTTATTGAATATAAATTTATTTGATTTGTGCATCCGGTGCTTTCGAATAGAAGCCCTCTTTTGTGGAAATATTATCCTTGTCTTTGTTTATGTCTTGGATTGGAACAAATTACTATAATTCGTCCCTGCCTACGGATCAATCGACATTTTTCACAAATTTTACGAACAGAGGCCCTTATTTTCATATTTGTCAGTCCTTAACTTAATCCCGAATCTCTTTATTGGAAGAAAATATGGTTTCCTTAAATTTGGAACTTATAATTGTACCCCCCCCAAAAAAATGTTGAAGTTGAAAAAACAGTCTAATTAAATGACTTATACTTCCATTTTTACTTTCCCGTTCGTATACATATAAAATAAGAGTACGTCGAATCCTTTCGGAAACATAGCCTAGAATCCTATTTTCATTATATAAAGGAACCTGGAACATACCCCTGGGAAGTGATTCAGTAATTAAACCCTCATGAATCCATTTTCTTTTTTCTTTTATTCCTATTTCATTTAAACCCCCTTCATGCATTCACTAATGTATGAAGAGTGATATTAGAAACCTGTGTTTTCTCTCTTTTTTCACAAGAATGGATAGAAGTTTTTCATATAATTCGGATATCAGAAAGATTACCATATATAACATAAAACTTCTCCGCCGATTCTTTCTAATCGAGCCTCTCGATCTGTCATTATACCTCTAGAAGTAGAAAGAATTACAATCCCCATCCCTCCTAAAATTCTAGGAATTCGTTGATAATTAGAATAGATTCGTAGACCAGGTGTACTGATCCGTTTTAAATTTAAAATAGTTTTATATGATCCTTTCCTATTTCTTCTATACCGTAGAGTTAGAACTAAAAAATATTTGTCGCTTTCCCTATGTTTTCTCACGTTTTCAATAAAACCCTCTCGTAAAAGTATTTTAACAATGTTTTCGGTGATGTTAGTAGATGGGATTTGAACTCTTCCTTTTCTATTCATGTCAGCATTTCGTATAGAGGTTATTATGTCAGCGATGGTGTCCTTACCCATGATAAACGAAAATGATTGTTGCCCCTGACTTTCGATATAATCAACATGCTCCTTTGTTCTATTTTTTATTCAATAAAATATCTAATATTGAATATATTGAAATTTTTGAATATATTGAAAATATATTGAATATAATAATAATATATATATACTATATATATATATCTATATATATATATAATTATATCTCATATTGAATATCTCATATTGAATTCTATTTTTTAGAAGAATTCTATTTCTAAAAAATAGAATAATTTTTTGATTTTTATTCATAGAATAGAATTCTGAATTCTAATTTTGATTTTGAATATTTATATTTAATATCTTTATATTTTAAAAATTAGAATGTTTAATATATTTATAATATATTTATATAATTAAATAATTCATTTTTCATTCTAATTAAATTAGAATTATATAATGAAAATCATATTCATATCTAATTTTCATATTCATATATCTAATTTTCATATTCATATTTCATATCTAATTCAAAATAGAAAGAAAATAGATAATTAATAGAATATTTAATATATATTTATATTTAATTTATATTTAATTTATATTTAATTCATTTATATTTAATTCTAATTAGAAATATATATTCTATATATTAATATGAAAATGAATAGAATAAAATAATTACTACAAATATAATAATTACTACAAATAATTACTACAAAAGATATATGTGTGAGACATAATCTATTAATCTATTTCATTCATAAATAATATATCTATATCATGGTCTCGTCTTATAATACCTCGGGTGCTAATGAAACTATTTTAGTGAAATTTAACTGTCTCAATTCCCGGGCGATTGCGCCAAAAATTCGAGTTCCTTTTGGATTTCCTTCTTGATCAATGACCACCGCAGCATTATCATCATACTGTATTATCATACCGTTGTTACGTTTGAGTTCTTTACAAATACGTACAATTACAGCTCTAATCACTTCTGATCTTTCTAAAGGCGTATTTGGTACTGCTTCCTTTATTACAGCAACAACAATGTCACCAATATAAGCATATCGTCGATTACTAGCTCCTATGATTCGAATACACATCAATTCGCGGGCTCCGCTGTTATCGGCTACATTCAAATGGGTTTGAGGTTGAATCATATCATTTTTTTTATCTGTTCTTTCAGTCAAAAGGTTGAAGTAAAAAAAAATATTCTCTGTGTTCAAAAAAAAAAAATTGCAATTGTAGGTTTCTTTTTTTTTTCATCCTAAAGATCTCTTTCTTTCCTTTGGTTCTAATTTTTATCCCGAAATAATGAATTGAGTTCGTATAGGCATTTTGGATGCTGCTATTGAAATAGCCTTTCTGGCTATATTTTCTGCGACTCCGCCCATTTCATAAAGTATTCTACCTGGTTTAACGACAGCTACCCAATATTCGGGAGATCCTTTTCCCGAACCCATACGCGTTTCGGTAGGTCTTACTGTAACCGGTTTGTCTGGAAATATGCGTACCCATATTTGTCCACCCCGGCGGACATTTCGTGACATTGCCCGCCGCCCTGCTTCTATTTGTCTAGATGTGATCCAAGCGGGCTCAAGTGCCTGAAGAGCATATCTTCCGAAGCAAATATGATTCCCTCGATAGGATATTCCTTTCATTCTTCCTCTATGTTGTTTACGGAATCTGGTTCTTTTGGGGTTATAGTTGATGGTTGTTTCTCAATTCCATCGCTATTACAGAACCGTACATGAGATTTTCACCTCATACAGCTCCTCGCGAATGAAGCGATTCAAAAATAAAATAAATAGATTTAACCGATAAAATAATATACAATAATATACATATGTTTAATGAATAATATAATAGAATCGCGGGATTTTTTTAGATTTCATAGAATCTATTTGTCTATTGGAAATTTGTATATCTTGTTTTGATATATAACTAAACATGTATTCTTATAGACAATTCTTGCTATCCATATATAACTAGATAATGTTGTTTTGTTATGTTATAAGGTTCTAACGAATCTTTCTTTTTCTTTTTATTATCCTATCGGATTGGACCAAATTTATAAATTAAATTCAATAAAATCAAAATTCTCGCGGGCGAATATTTAATTTACTCTTTCATTATCAATTTCAGATGTAATGTAGGGTTAGCCCACGACTCCTCAAAAAAAATGGATTGGTTCTTGCTTCGTTTCGCCATCCCACCCAATGAATCATTAAGATTTCTTTTTAATAAAATCTTAGGTATTTACAGGTTCCGTCGTTCCCATCGCTTCTCGATTAATGGTTAGGTCTGAATTCTACAACGGAGCCTCTCTAATAAGATTTAAAATAAGATTTTCTTTTTTCTTGAAT